AACCAAGTGAATAGTGAGTTATTCATATTCTTTGGATAGGTATGTATACTCTATTTTTTTTTTTACTAGAAAAACTTTTCATTAAATTAAAGATAAACCCTTCCTTCGACGCTGGGGGATAAAGAATTTTTTTTGTGAAAAACAATAGATAAAGATTTATGTTTGCGAAGACGGCACTCCCGGCCTTTTCTAATATTTATACCGGATTAAATTACTGAATTGGAACGAATACACCGAGCAATCTATTTTTTGAGACTATGTTGAATGGATACCCTTAGATCATGATTATATTTAGTTTAGATTATTCTTCCATTTTCATAAAAATTCTAAAACGACTTTCCAGTTTTAGATCTTTCAACCCCTTATCCCAACTTCTTACCCATAGATTTATTCCAAATTCAGGAAACGCCCTGGGGTTTTTATATTTGATTGTATAGCGTATACCCGTTATACACACAACACAAAAAGGGCGGTTAGTCTATTTTCATCCATCATAGAATGCTTATTCGCTTCTTTTTCCCCTCTCTTTGGATCATAATTCGATCAAAACTTCTCTAATTATCCTAATCTGAAGGATAAATTCTTTGATTCTTCAACTTCGATCAAATCGGAATAGTTCCTTTCATTCTTTTACTACTACTATATTTACATTTGAATGAAATATAATCGGATTCAAATATTTCTTAGTTTTTATTAATTCCTGTCAAAAAGAAAGAATTTGAGTATAAGGTCTTCTTTTTTAGTGAGTCTGTTTTTATGTTATTTCGTACTGTCCAATTACCTTTGTTTGTGGGATTATTTTCTCACAACACGAAGGGTAATTCAAAGAAATTATAGAATGGATTTCTGCCTATGTCTAGATCTGGAATAAATGGAAATTTTATTGATAAGACCTTTTCAATTGTAGCCAATATCTTATTACGAATAATTCCGACAACTTCGGGAGAGAAAGAGGCATTCACCTATTACCGAGATGGTGCGATTTGATTCTTTTTTTTTTTTGTATTTATTATTATTTTCGTTCTTATTTAGTTATTCTAAATTAATAATTAATGTATTAATATATTATAAAATATTCTAAATTAATAAATTATAGATTTATTATAAATATTTTTTATAATTATAAAATTATAAATCAATTTTATATTTTTTATATATTTTATCATTTTTTTCTTTTATAGTTATACTTTTTTTATTTTAACGCTCTCAATCTTAGGAGAAAGACACTCAGGATAGAAAGGGATAGAAAGAAAAAAATTATTGAAATAAATCTACGCTTGTTGAAGGTGAAGTTTGTAAGTAAAACAAGCCCTTCTGTCGTGTATCCCCGATTAATGCAGCCTCAGATGCTTCAATTGTCGATTCTAGAGTATTGAGCGAAAGGTTACACCTATGGGTTAGGTTAGGTCAAACCCACTCCACTAGTACCAATAGGAGGCATAGGGGAAGAGGCACTACTCCTAGGAATCAACAACACGAAAACTTTGTTATAAATTATCCCTTTTCTTTATCAGGATCGGGACTAACAAGAATGGTTGGGACAACAAACATCCATCTCGTTCGTATTTTGGATACCCATATAACCATCGAAGACTGTTGAAGTGACTAATTCCTGGAAATTAAGAGGCGTTGAAGACAAAGAAATTGTTGGAGTCACCCTTTTTTATCTAGTACCAACATGCTTGAGTTAAGGAAAGTTTTTTTACAAGAAGGTTGGCTAGAGATTTCTTGTAAAAACACTAGTCCCACCCAGTTTATAATGAGACTATTTCAATCTTTGTGGATTCCATGTATTATTCTCATTATGCACATAAAGGAGGAGCCGTATGAGATGAAAATCTCATGTACGGTTCTGAAACGGAGATTCTTTGAATCGAACGACGGCCGTAACGGATGTCGGCTCAATCCGAAGGAAATTATGCAGAAGCTTTACAGAATTATTATGAAGCTATGCGATTAGAAATCGATCCCTATGATCGAAGTTATATACTCTATAACATAGGCCTTATCCACACAAGGAACGGAGAACATACGAAAGCTTTGGAATATTATTTTCGGGCACTAGAGCGGAACCCATTCTTACCACAAGCTTTTAATAATATGGCCGTGATCTGTCATTACGTGCGACTATCTCCACTATAGAAAGGGAAAGAAAGAGCAAATCCGTTAATAAATACTAGAAAAAAACAGGCTTTCTACATATGTATCGTCCAAAACAACGATTTTTATCAGCTGTAGTAAAGAAATACACTTCATAGAAGTGGAAATATGACGAAATCGGTATGCCTAGATACTTTATTCTATGGATAAAGGATCTAATTGAAAAGGAAGCGCCGTAAAGATCAATTCGCGAGATTTTGGGCCGGTACAATAAGAACTGCTTACTTATGTCATGATATGAGATAAAGGTTAGGAATCCACTTATGTAATAGAGTTGATCCCCTAAGGTATTGAGCAGCGGTGTAGCATCAGATCCCAATGATAGTAAGTCTTTTCCTTC